AAGTAGATAAGGAGTAGGTGAGTGAATGAGTCCTCACTGACCTGAGCGATTTCGATCACCTAGCAGGCCTTTGATTTGGTAGGTAAGATCGCCAAAGCGTATCATCAGATTTGGCTACGAAGGAAGGAACTAGAAGTGAAAGGGCCCCGACTTCTTTCCAGAATGATAGTTCGACCGCAGCTTCCCCCCAAAAAAAAGGGGGGATCAAGTTCCTTGCCAACTGCCAACTATCGACTCCGATCTCTTTTCATTTGTTTTGGGTATTACCAAACCTAGCCTTTTTGGCAGTAATCCACACTAAAAGCTGCAATTCCAGATATGGAAGGAAAGGGGCATAACAAGGGTGGGTTATGATCAATCAGGCCCAGGAAGACGCGTTCGTTGACAAAACAAACCGCCGTAGGAATTCCGACTTTTCAATAGAGCGGAGGCGAACTGAGATCCACGAGAAAGAGGCCCTACTCACTACAAACGAATACACCACAAGATCGAACTGCACTCATGCCTCCACCGCATCAAGTTGACCGCCCTCCCATAGTAGTGATTCTATCAATCATGTACGTAGGGAGGACCCTCCATTCTGATTGGTATATCATGAAAAAAGAAAGCCATTTGCACCAGGCGCACTGCGCTTTACCTTGCCCAGATCTTTGCCTTTCTCAGTTAAGTAATGGTGACCCGCCGAAGACTGGAGCTTCGTAACATGTTAACGAAGACCTCCGAACTGAGGGTTCGGTCAGTAGAAGGGACTACTTTGTCTCCCCGGAAGAAGAATAGCCCCGCTCTCTAGCCGACTGATCCCCTTGATCATATAACTGGGAGGGAACGTGTCACATTAGAGGTGAACGATCAGAATAAGAGGTGTCCTCTAATCACCACGATGAGACTGGTCCCTCTTTTAGTAGACTCAGCTATGAATTCAGAAATGAATGTCGGGCTCTTTCTTTCACTGCTAACCCCAAGAAGTTTCTTAATGCTGATACTTTATCTTTCGTCGAGCCCCGTGTGGTCCTCCTTTGAGTGTGGATTCTATTGGATGAATCTGTCAAGTCAAGGAAAACGTACGTAGCAGCAAGGATGGTGCATCACCTATTTATCTCGCTCGGGAGCCAAAACGAACACGCCTGCTACCTACTGTACTGGACCTTCGACCAGGCCCTTGTCGAATCGAAACCAACCACCACTGTATTGCGCTCGAACAGTTGAGCGGCTGCCGGCCAGCAACTTCCGTACACAGATATAGATTCATTCTTCGTACCTGGTCCAACTTCACAACCCTTTGCGGGTTGGTCAGAAGTCAGTCTTGTTTGGTAAGACGGAATTGGACAAAGAGAGTGCTCGACCGGAACAACGGCCAACAAAGACCGTAATTACATAGATAACAGCTCCTCCCCTTCTCCGTCTTTAAGGCGAACCGGCTGGAAAGAAAGACGACCTCACCTTCTCGTAGAGTCAGTGAGAGCAACTTTAGTATCCCCCGTTGACCTTCTTTTGTAGATAGAATCTTCAATGAGTGGAAACAAGCAACCAACCTAATAAATAAAGGTGCTTGTTGAGTAAGGCCGGCTTTCGAGCCCAAGCCCCTTTAATATGATGAGAAGAAGAGGGGCCGCCCTCTTTTCCGCACCAATCCTTATTTACTACTATATCTTTTTGTGGGTGTATAGCTCAGTTGGTAGAGCATTGGGCTTTTAACCTAATGGTCGCAGGTTCAAGTCCTGCTATACCCAAACCTACCTTACACTATACTATTAGTAAGGATGCGTAGTAGCGTTCAAAGATCACTCTTTGCCCTTTAGACTCGCTTCAGCGACTTCGCCCTTTAAGTGACAAGGGGGTGAGGTAAGGAGTAGTAAGTGGCTCGGTCATCAATAGACCTCTCTTTATTCATTCTATAGGGCTCGTGCCTTCCTTCGTTCCTTCACTCTCTAGGAAGCTTCCCCATCTTAGAGAAGGGATCAGGGTACAGATGGACTCTCTTTTAGCTACTAAGGAGGAAAAGAGAGCATACTTTACTTATTTTATTAAAGGAAGTACTATCCTAATGAGGATAGAGAAAGTAGCGCTCAAAGCCTTAAAGGCTAATATAAGATTGAAGGAATAAAAACCTTGGCTTACTGGAACTACAAGACAATCTTGAGGAAGACAATGTTACGTTACAATGCGCAGATTGTATTCTATCTCCTATAGGTTTATATCAAGATAGGACACCCCCAACCCACCCGCGCCTGGCCCTAAGCTCCCAATTAGCCCTTAACTCCCATCTCATTCTTATGTGTCCTCTTGTTTTCTTACCCTCAAGTAAACCATTCCTTTTGTTTTGCTCCCTTATAGAAGTCTTTCTATATAGGTTTAGAGGAAGCAAGGATTAGAATGGATATCTTTTCTTTCCTTCTTGTTAGGACTAAGCATGAGCTTCCTTGCCTGGTAGTTGAGTAAGGTTTCTCAGCTTCCTTTCTATTCTCACTCTCATCCAACTGATCAATGCAATTGGAGTAGAATCGCTTTCCCTTACTAGGTTTAGGAATCCGTAATTCTTCAAGAAGACGAGATTAACCCCATAGGATCAAAAGAAAGCTTCTTATCGAGAGACTGATTACAGGAGAAAGCCCTATATCAGATGGCTTTCACTGCCCTTAGAGAAGAAAAGCCCTAGAGTAAGAGAAGGGGGGCTCATAGGTCTAGAGTAAATGAGAGAATGGTTCAATCTAAGACTAGCAAGTGAAACCAAGAAGCTTACAGGCCTTATTAACTGACTGGTAGAGAAGGAAGGTAAGCCAGAGAATGGAAGACCCGAGACAGAAGGTAAGACTCATTGTTGATTATTAGACCACTATGGCTAGACGAAAATGAGAAAGTTTTCCACCTCTCTTTCTCTTTCGGTATTCGGCTAGTTGTAGGCGCTAAGGCGTCAAGGGCTGCTCGCCTTTATACTATCGGCTTGAGTTGTTCAAGCAAACCTTGAGTAGAGAGAGAAGGCTAGACCTAGCTCTCATTTGATCAATCCGATCTAACGGAGGGATATTGATATCAGAGAGATCCGCCTATGATTTAACTGCCGCAGTATCCATAATCCGTGTTGATTCATCCCCAACAGCAGTAGCTAGTACCATCGAATTAGGTGGACGCCCTGCAGAGGCTACAATGTCATTAAGAGCATTTTGAATCTCCTCCACAATAGCTGGAGAAGTGATTTGAGTGTCCTCCACAATGGGGGAGGAAGAAGTCTCCACTTGCACCTCAGAGCCTGGCTGAACATTCTGAGGGGAGTGATGCATTACCGGACTGTTGTTCACTACTTGGGCGACTGTCAATGCCCTATCAGTAACCAAAGGGGATTGTAGATGTGGTGAAACCACATCAGCAGGGGCCTGCTTAGCTGGAGCGACCTGCTCTCCTCCATCATGTTCCTCGTCTGAATTACTATCCTCCACCAAGGCTGCAAAAGTGTTGTTGGCAAGGGGGGTCTTTGAGGCCTGAAGTGGATGGAGGGACTTCCTTCTCCTTTCCTTTGGACACCTCTTTAGGGCGATAGATTTGGTCCTGTCGAACTCGCGAACGACCACGCTTTGCATTATTCACCTCGGGGTCTTTCGACTTATTCCACTTACAGTTAGCAAGAGAATGACCAATCATAGTAGAGTGCGAACAGTAATCAGGCAATCTCTCATAATCCAACGAGATGAAAGCACAATGACCTTGCCTTTCGATCAAAACCGAATCCGGTAAAGTAGAAGCCAAATCCAAGGACCCTCGCATAATGACCAAACATACCTTCCAGGCAGTTCCTATCGAGCTTTAATGGTGTTCCAACAGCACGTGCAATGGCTGTGAGGATGGTCGGGTGCCAGTACTCCCAACTCAACTCATAAATTCGAACCCACACCTGCGCCATGTAAGTGCGTTGCCTGTAAGGATTAAAGTCCGGAGTCCACTGCTGTAGACGTAATACACCGGGCTTAATCTGCCAAGAGCCCTTCCCCCCTATTCTATCACGATCCTCCGCTGAAGAGAAATGCAAATTGAAATATCCTTTGCCCAGCGAGATCATCCTCCAATTCTCTCGGATACCCCATGTTTAAGCCAGCCGTTGTCGCAAATCCTCCAGGCGCCAAGGTTCCCTTGGATAAAATAAGTATCCCAATGAGAGAGGTCTCGCAAAGTTTAACCCGCAGCCTATAAATCTCCTCATCTATAGTGATCGAGAAATATTCGCCCTTCTTTTCTTTACAGGCTTAAGGGTTGAAGTCACAGGATCGATGGTGGTAGAGATATGCTGTCTGTTACTGACTTGTGCAAAAGAAGGCCGTGTCTCTCCTGGCTTACCGGAAATTACCTGAAAAGCCGACTTACCGTCGGTAATGTTGTTGTTGGAAAGAGCATGGTTAGGGTTAGGGTTTTTTGAAGTGGTGGGAGGAGGAAGTGAAGACTCAAGATAGGGTCGGGTGAACTCTTTCTGTCTCCTTCTCAGTTAGGTCAATAAGCCCCTTCCTTTTGGTTCATGTAAGAAAGGCGAAGGCTTATCCTCTTCTCTTGAAGTGAATCGCGCGCTGGGACTGACCTTTTGTTTTTGTACGGAGCTGGAGAGAAAACTCATTGCCGAAGACCTGACTCAGGCATTTAGCTACTCGAACGAATGCCCTCATCCAATGTTCGAACTCCGACATAGAGGCGATCCTTCACCTATTGGGCAAGTCTTATAGTTGCGTAAGAGTCTCATTTTGGCGGGAGCCCTTTCTCCCTCTCCGTATGCCTTCTTTCTCCTTACATTGGTAAGCATTACTCCTAATCAGGTAGGGGTCTTTCGGAACGAGCTTGGGCAGTCCCGCCTTCATAACCGCAGGTGACTCCTTGGCCTGCAAGCTGGAGCACAACATGCGATTTCCAGGTGTGGAAAGAGTCCTTCTTTTTTGCTATGGTAAGCGCGACTCCTGGGAGCCTGAACTCATGAATTTCCCTTTCAGGGAGAAAAGAAGAGATCAACTCCCGTAACTATTTCGGTGGGCCTCTTCGGGCGAGATCAACAAGACGTAGGAAAGAGAGTTCGAAGCTTTCGATTTGTATCATCGTCGAGGTACCAAGTCTCGAACTTTTGCTACATCAAAGTGGATTTAGACTCAGTCAGATTGAGAATCTGAGGGAATTCTGTCCTTAGTCAACATGGATTCAATCATCAACTCGGTTCTATCATTGAGAAGATCGCGAGGAAGCGTAGTTGTTAACGAGACAGTGAAAGGAGTTCTTCCATATTGATAGTCCGGAAGGTTGCTTGGCTTTTTGGCTGTTCATAGCTCGATAGCTCATGGATGGTTGTTGGGATCCCAGGGTTTAAAGTACTGATAAGGTTTGTCGTAGATAAATGGAAGTAGATCATCGAAGCAGATTGGGTGAAGGAAGTCTCTCAGGTTGAATCCACAGAGAATTTCTTTCCTCACCTCAGTAGGATCTTCCTTTTCATTAAATGAATCACATCTGTTCATGGTTATAGTCTTCTCTTTCTATTCATAGAGAATCAATCTTCAAACTAAAAGCAGTTCAACTCCGTCGTCTGATCTTAAGATGTTAGGTTATTTTTACAATTCAAGAAAGCGGAGTAATTATAAAAGTAATAATAAAGTTGTATTGAAGGGGAATAAGATATGGTAGATCCGGGGTACTTCCTCTTATCTTATCACGACTAAGCCGAAAAGAAACGCAGCTGCCACTAAAGCAGATGATACTGCCAAGCCAAGGAAGGCACGGAAGAAAGCATCTATTCTTGAACCAGCGGAATCCGCTTTTAACAACCCAAAATCAAAGAAGCTACATGCCCCGCAACCCTCAATGACACGCTTTGAAAGCTCCCTTATCTGACATAAGCGCACTAGCACATTCATTTCAATCTGTTTTCATCTACTCGTGGGCCTAGTTTTCAACTATTTGAACAAAAAATGAAGCAGGAGCGTACTAGAGTTTTCGGGGCTTGGCCTTTGCTCGCCTCTTTCTTCAAAACAAGAGATGCATTCTCTTTCTATTACGGATATTCTTCAAGTCATAGCTTTAGGTGCTACAATACACTTGATAGAGTCAGCGTATAGGGAGAGGTAAAAAGGCATAGCATAGGAAACTCCTTAACACAGGTGTCTTGGAAATGGAAAGACATATCAAATACCTTAAGAGGCGGTGTTCCCTATATACAGTAAAGTCATACAATACGGACGGGAAGCGGGAAGTAAACGAAGTCTTTCCTTCCTTAAATTTTTTTTTTTCTAAGAACTAGTAAAAAGAAAGGAAAAATCCAGTAGGGTTAGAATCCTTGTTAGCAGTCTCGGGCGATGGCGAAGGTTTTAGCCCGTGGGCGATCTAATCATAGGAATGATAATAGGATAGGGCGGTCAATTAGTCCGGTGGCGACATTCAGAATAGTTTATAATATGTTCTGGTGTTGATACTAGGTTTGGTGGGTTTACAAAGGAGAACTGGCTAACGAAGCCTTTAGTACTTATCCGTAGTACGTAATCTTTCGAAGTCCTCATAGTTGAACTAGTCTAGTATGTGTTTGTTTTCTCGGGTTTGCTTGCATTTGAGAGCCTTACCTCTTCAATGTTTATACTTCCGGAGTGAGTCCCACGAGATAGATCAGATCATTAGGAAGGGGGCTGGTAGCCTCCTGTAGTCCAGGTTGCACCAGGTAATATGGAAGGCAAATTGCACGCACGGGACAGAAGAGTTGTTTCCGTTTCCTTTTATTAGTCTGAGTTCATCTTTTCTGCTTTCAAGCGTGTACACTGAAAAAGGATAATATCCCTTTAATTAAATAAATAATTAAAATCAAATAGGTAGCTCACTGGAGCAAGCAACGAAGTGCCGTAGGGAAATGAAATTCTCTTTTTCAGCACGAGAAGTCAGTTCTGGAGAAAGAAATTTCAAAGAGAACCCACAAGAACAAATAAGGGCGGGTATCGAAATGCGTGTGCGGGCATTGTTTGCTGCTACCTTGGAACTCCTATTGAGTCAAGCAGTAAATATTATGACTGACAAAGCAACTAAATCCCCGGATCTCTTTCTATGTTAAAGCTCCCGGTCCCCTTATCCCCCTCTGTTCCCCAAATAGGGGTTCTTCATGAACAAGTGGAAGAGCTAAATTTCAAAGCGGCTTCAGAGCACAAGGAGAGAGATGGGGATGCCCCAAGCTACGCTAATCGAACAGACCTGACAGACTCTACTTCGCTGACTAGACTGAATAGCGACAGAGTTGGACTTGAATTTACCTTCTCGCAAAGGAAAGAAGCGCTATGAACCTTCCCTATATTCTTATCAAAGATACACAAGCTGTCTCTATTATACGTCACCCAAAAGACATCCCGCGGAACAACCAAAGAAAGCCATTTCTAATAGAGGTGCCTACGCGTCTTGATAGAGGGGCGATCCTAGGTTCACCTAGACAAGAAAGAAGGTGGCAACGGGAAGCAATGCAAAAGCTCAATCCAACATACCTTGCAGACTAAACTGGATGAGGGATAAAATCAAAACCTTTCTTGAAGTGAAGCAGTTCCCTGCCAATCGAAGACCTGAATGGTAGAGGAGCGGGGACATCTAAAAGTAGCCTATGGGCAAAAAATAGAGAGTTTTGAAGGGAATTGCACAGGAATGCTAGACTCAGTCCAAGCACTTGTGCCAATCAACCCAACAAAGCAAGCCCTTCTATTGGATACGAGATTGCAACCATAGCCATCTTGATTGAAGAGCTTAGAGAGAGCAAGCAAACGGAACTTCACATACGAAATTTCTTGAGTAGCCAGAAGCAGTTCCTCAGAGGCTAGGGGTTATAACTATTAAATAAAGGCCGTATAATTGTATAAATAAAAACAGACAAGAACTGGACTGATTTACCTCGGGGTTACTTTCCGAGGAAGGGTTTCCTTCTCACATTTTAGGGTTAGGGCCTGAAACTGCGGGAACACGCTCTTCAAATTAAAAGCAAGAAAGACCTATGTCATTCGCGCGCTTACTTCAAATTTATGGTTTAGGTTTAGTTTGCCGCTTCGAGGCTAGAATTCCTCTTTCTTTGCTATCTACAAACGTCAAAAGGTATCTTACTTATCTTAGTCTTAGAGATTGAGATGAGAGTGAGCTAGTAAGACTTTTAGGAATGAAGATCCTAGATGAAGAAATTCATGTATTTTTAAGCAAACAATGCCCGCACACGCATTTCGATACTTTCACGCTGGAGGTTACCATATATAAAAAATTTGGAGTTGAAACAATCTATTCTAAGTTTAGGGTAGTAAGGGTAAGGTACAGAACCAGACCAAAAATAAGATACTTTTCTTGGAGATTTTTCCTAATGGTAGTAAGCCGCAGTACCTTCTTGTACTAACCGCACTTAGAGCATTACTAACCCAAAGCAAGGCCAATCTCTTAGGGCATTAGCGAGAACCAGATAACTTAGGCTTGATGGTAATTCATCCGTACCAACCTATACAATAGTCACAATAGTAGTGGAATACCATATCTCGAACGATAGGAAGACACAGAGTTTAAGATCAAACCATTAGGGGTGCTTTTTGTCTCGTGATATGATGCTTGATATGAGGGCTCATATTCGAAAACGTCCGGAAAGACCCTATCTGTTTACAGAACACGCAAAGACATTGGATGGGCAATCTCTCATCAAGGTGGTTTCCAGTTTTCTTGGTTCCGCTATTTACTAAAATGAATCGAGGAAAGGCTCGACTGAAAGTAGAGAAGCCGGTTAACACCCTTAACCACTCAGAGCCCCAGAAGGAAGTAGAACGTACGTCCCCTCGGCAAGGGGCGGTCGGGAAGTCTCAGGCAAAATACAATGCCAATATGTCTCAGCATTCCAGCCTTATTCCATTCCGAGAATGGATTCATTCCCAGATTCCCAGTCAACCCTATCTAGTTGGAAAGCCTTTCTAATATAAAGCCAATCGATTCTCGGATTTCACCAACCCAACTACCACTATCAGGGTATTCCTAGATCCGCCTCTTACTTACCTACCTTCCCTGAATAGCTAGTCGGGGCGATCTTAGCATTAGTCGCTTTGGCACGCTCATGAGATTCAACCTCATGATGGGCTTGAGCTGTAAGCTCTATTCCTACTTTTCGACTCCCATGGTTCGCTAACAACACGGGTAGGACTATAAGCGTCCCTTCGGTCTGTCGCTCTGCTCCATCTCTTCGGCCTTGTTGTTGGGTCTTCCACTAATCCAAGTATATGTTCGGAGCTCTATACTCTACCTAGTGATATCCACATTGGGGAAGGCCCGGGAAATTAAATAGAATGGAAATTCCACAAATAATTGTGATTGAAGCTAATTCAAAGCTATAAGCTAACAAGTTTTTTTGGTATATAACCATAAGCGGCAATCGATGCATATCGGTGCAACCTTCGTGCCATGCGGAAAAGATCATTCATGATTTCATCGATGATGAGGCAGGAAAAAGAGGTTTCGAAGATACTTCAACCCTCCTTGAAGTCGTAACCGCTGAAACTTCCCTTTTTTATAGCCGAAATTCTCTATAATCAGAATAGAGTTATCTCCCCGATGAAAAGACTTTTCTTCAAGTATGTGAGAATATTTAGAAATATGAAGCAAGTTTATGCTTGCGGAAGAAAACCATAAGGTGCTGTATCCGGGTGAATATAGAATGATTTTTTCAGTCTCGAAGATTGGACCTTTCATGAGCTAGTCATTTTGAACAGCATAAGAAAGAAGACCCTTTGTTCTTCTATGTGTCATAAGGATATTGATAGCTTCAAATCTTTCTATCAATGTTAGTTGTCCGACTGCTGTCCTGAGAGTAGTTCAAATTTTCCTGAGCTCGTGAAAGCTTTCTTCTGCTCCAATCCCAATAGGATAAATGAAATAGAGCTAGCACTCTCATTGGAAAGTCTTCAATTCATATGTCTCTTTCTCCCATTGGATGTAAGAGAACTCGTAGGGCTTACTAATCGAACTCCAGATCCAGGCGACTCTCCTTCTCTTCTTATGGCTTTCCAATCTCTATGTGATCCAATTCCAGCTGTCCCAGAATAAGTTGTTGGTATCATAGATGTGTTATAATAAGAGGCCAAAATGGTTTGATATCGAAGCGGATGGAAAATGAAAGATGTAAAACTGGAACGAAAAAGAGCTGGGGGTGAAAGGTAGAGTGTGAGTGTGGCAGAAAGAAAAGATTGGAATAGAAGAAAAAGATGCGCCCCGGGCCACAACAAAAAAATCGCCAACAACTCTATCTCCAGTGCTATCAAGAAGGGGATGCTATGCTGGGGAGCTCCTTTCTTTTTTTTCTTCTACCGGGCCCAAAGAAAGAGCATATGAATGAAAGTATCCTAAGGGATCGATAGGTTGAGGGCGTTTAGCAGGAGGCTCAACTGGTTGGATTCACTCGACAGAATCCTATAAAAATAGGATTTAGAAAGAGAATACGTATGAACCAACCGGCTTACTCAAGTTACGATGATTCTAAGGGAATTTGCTGGGATTGGACTGGAATGTATGAACTCCCGGTTTCAAGTAGAATAGAAGGAATCCCCCTCCTCTTTGGTGTCCGAAACCCCACATTTATATATATAGTCAGGAAGGGAAGTCGGATCATAAGTAATGCTCGAGTCGCAACAAGCAAGACAGTAGGTCGAGTCCAACCCTAAGCCGCTTCCTCCACTGCCTTAGTCCCAGCATTGAGTCTCACAAGCGCTGGACAACAGTCTACTGATCTGGTCTTTGACTTCTACTTTCGAGATACTTTTTCAGGCCAATGAGGATTGAGAAAGCAACGTCTTTCAATGCCTTCATCCACCCTTGAAGGAGAGATATATATGTACTAAGGTTCGAAACACTTTGCAAAACTAGACCTTCTTCATCTTCGTTACTCGAGGGGAAAAAGGTAGGCCCATTCATACGAAGGCTATGTCAATTGAAGCCAATTCGGCTATTCCTTCTGTTGTGCCTGCGTCGGCTGCTGTTCAAAGATTAGAGACTATATTCCATAATCCCAGAGCTTGAAGCGTAGGGGATCGGGTTGATGATGCATGGATGGTTGATAATCCATCTTTGGGTGTCTTCCTTTTTCCTTGTGGTGCCTATATAAAACGTGGAGAGTCCTTTCCAAGCAACAAGCGGCAGGGGTAGCACCAGCAACGGAAGTATACTCAGTAGATTTACCCAAATCAAAGAGACCTACTATCTTTCTTTTTCCGACCCCGCCATTGATTTATCAAGACGAAGCTATATATCCCCTGGGTGGGTTCTTTTATTAAGTTGGGTGGGAATAATCAGTGTTGTTCCTCGATGTCACTTTTCCATGCCACCTAAACCCCAAACTTCTATTTTCTTTCCTGCCTTTTCCCTTCCTTACTGTTCTGTTAGTGAAATACGTCCTATAACTTCTTGTTTGCATCAACTCGAAATGCTACTTGCCTTTAGGTTTCTAAAAGATAGGATAGATGAGAATGTAGCTGTCTTATTATTGGTAGTCGGAGAGCGGGCAAAGGGGGGGTTGGCTTGAAGATACCAGCCGAGCCAAAAGAAATTCACTCTTAGCAAGACTTGAACCCATAGTTACCGCTCCGTGGGGGGCTTCAGCAAAGAACAGAATGACTTTCCTCGGGACAGGAATTCCAACCGAAAAAGCATGCTTTCAATGGAAAGCACATACCGAAAGAACGAAATAGCCTGATTCACTTACTCAGATTATCAATCAAAGAAGAAAAATGGGCCTAGCTAAGTTTTATGGAGAATCGTCTTATTCTCTTATGAGAATTGCCCAATAGCATTTTCCGACACACGGAATGGACTCTTTTTCCACTATCAGACTTAGCCGATTGGACAGCTAGGATGGAGAATCGAAAGCATTTCCGCTGACTCCTCACAGCCTACCACTAAAGAGATGCGAAACAAGAGGTAAAACGAAGAAAGTCAACTCATTCTCTTACTAAAGGGAAGCGTGAAGTGAGTAGTTTTTGTTAAGTAACTCCTTTCACTCAAGCTTTCCTATAATTCTATATAACGAATAAAAGAACCATAAGCTTAGGATCGTCTGACTTCCCCATACATTCATTAATAAAGACATATGGATCAGGAGGAAAACCATCATTCCCTCCTCCAACAAGTGTACCAAAGAAACTTCCTGATTCTATCTAATATACGATCTCTGACAGGTATTTACTAGTTCAATTCAATAAAAAGTATCGAGAAGCCAGAAACTGGCTTGTTAGCTTGCCTTGCTTGCCTTCTAGATCTATTACGTAGTAAGTTAGTAGCCTTGCCTTTACCCTCCCGGCACACTTACTATATCTAGTTGTGGCTAGTGATTGATTCTCACAAGAAGGTGTAAATCTTGATCATCCTAAGAAAGAAAAGTCAGAAGATTTGAGGATAGCACGTGAGATCAACTACTTAGAATAGGCTACCAGGCCAGAAGAATTAGGCGAGAGTGGGAGAAATTGCCGAGTGAGTTCTTTTACTCCAGGGGTTTGTTCACTCTACAATCAGTTAGCTTTTGCCAGGACTCCCGATGAGGAATCGACTCCTTTAGGCAAAGCCTGGTAAATAAATCTATCAACCATGGGAGGAAGAAGTAGTTAAGGCTTACCCTTAAGACAAGTGTTGGCTTACCATGTTGATAGCTTTAGGTAGGGATTTAGCCCGTAGGGAATCAGCAAGCAATAGGCCTTTACCCTAACTGAAAAGCTTTCTAAGCCAGCTTTACCTATAACAAACTATTCAGTGAATGCGGGTGCGATTCCTTCTGGCAGTTTCGATAACCTCTAGCACCTTGCTTCAAAGTTGTCTTTTTCGCACAAATATCCTTTTGTAATGGTTGGTACTGTCTATAAGAGTAAGATAAAGACAGGGAAGATTCTATAGGAAATGAATTCTCAGTGAAAACTACCCCCAACCCACCGAATAAGAAGAAAGAGAAATCCGCTGCGCTAGTGAGACTGACCGGAAAGTACTTGACGAGCCAGAAGAGAAGGCCCCTGTGCTTTGTCACTTGAATTCTCTACTTCTGCACTGGGACTTTCTTCTAGGCTAGAGCCCCTTGTATTCTAACGGTAGCAAAGCGAGGGGAGTGTACAGAACGAACAAGCGTAGCAAACCCTTGAACACCCTAAAGGGTGGAAGAATGAAAGCATGAGAGTAGGGAAGCCACGGAGAGTCTTGAGAATTTTTGAACAAAGAAAAGTGAACTGATAATTATGTCAATGCCCTAAAACCCGCTTCCTTTTCTTTCAAGTTTCCTTCTCCTTAGGCCTATGGCCGCTGATCAGCCCGCATCCGGTGACGTCTGGCACCGCAAATCCTTTGCGGATGTCCTCAATAACCAGAACTCTGACTCGTTCACAGTTAAACCTCTCTCTTCGTACGCGGCCAAGCGTAGCGAGAATCTGCGTTGAGGTTGATCTTCAGGCAGATTTGCCCGAGGAAATTTGGTCAATTACATCGATCCTCAATCAGGCTACTTTCAGAAAATCATCTATGAGCTGCGTCCGGATTATTGTTCCATATGTTACAAGATCGGGCACTCAAAGGCAAATTGCAAATCTTTGTCCAGCCATAAGGGAAAACAAGTTTATGATCCTGGAGCTACTGAAACAGCAGCGGGACCTCAAGCTTCTCGACCTACTAAACTAAACTCTTGCGCGCAATTCGAATCCTTCTCAGTTGCAGACTGCAGCGATTAATGCTGGTTCTAATCTTCTCTCAGTTGCTGCAACTTTACCCGACCCGCCTTTGCATATTCCTGGAGCCATTATTGAAGCAGAAACCAATTCTGAAAATGCTCCGAAATCGGTTGCCGATAAGACTATAGCAGCGATTGCTCCTAGCAATCAGTTTCATAACCAAGCTCAATTGGCTGCTCTCGTTCCTAGGACGTCGACCCTTGAGGAAGTCTGCTGTGATCGTCCCTCTACACATCAGCCCCAGCAACATAATGAAGATTACTCTTCAGAAGCTCTCCTTGTGGACAATCAGCAATTGAAGTCTAACCGAATCTCTCATTCAGCTCCCGCTCCAAGGGATAATCATTCTCTCAGATATCATTCAGACACGGAGGCTCTCTCCAAAAAAAAAAGCCCTGGCCAGAGACGTAGCTAAACTTAAAGAGGCATTTGACGACCTCAAAAAGGCCTCTGCTCGCTTGAATCAAGCTTTTGAACGAGCCTTGAATTCGGAAGAGGATGTTCATGAAGTTCCAGATGAATCTCAAGAAGACATTTTCAGTCCAGCCCCTCGAAAACGTCGATCAAAGCGCAAAGCTCCTTCGGTTGTTCGTACTATAATTACACGCCAAGCAGGTAAAGCCTCTGACAAATTGCTTCCCGTCTGCCCATCTTAATGATCTCAGTCCTAATTTGGAATATTAGAGGCATTGCTGATAAAGAATCTTTTCGTCTCCTTCCTTGGCCCCTATCAACGATTGAAGGAATTGAATCCAAGAAGCTGGTTTAATAGACAATGGATTCAGTGGCAATCGTTTCACTTGGACTAATAACCGAACTTGGGGAAAGAGCTTGATAAATTTTGAATTAATTCATAAAGCGGATTTCCCTATATTATATTTAACTCATTCAGCACCTTAGCAGGGCCGGCTCGGATCACTCTCCTTTATTACTCTCGTGTACTTTACAATCCCATTCGGGTCCAAAACCTTGAAGGTTTCAGGAAATGTGGCTCCGTCACAAAGGTTTTGAGCAAGTTGTCGCAGATGCTTGGCAGTTTAGTTGTCATGGCTCGGCTATCTACAGGCTTGCATTTAAGATGAGAGCCTTAAAACAGCGCTTACGTCATTGGAACACTCATGTCTTTGGAAATATATGAACAAAAATGAAAGCAGCTGAACAGGAAGTTGCTAGATTGGAAGCTATATATGACGCTGATCCTCATCCGTCCAACCGGGAAGCTCTTCATGAATCCCAAGCCCACCTTTTTCACCACTTAGCTTGCGAGGAGATATTCTGGAGACAAAAGAGTAGGGTCAAATGGCTGCAAGAAGGAGACAAAAACACTTCTTTTTTTCATCAATCAGTGATGGCTAACAGGGCTAAGTTACACATTCATAAGCTCCAGGATGATGAGGGTAATTGGATTACTGATCCTACTGCTATGGGAAATTTGGCAGTTGACTTCTACAAAAAACTTTTATCAGCTGATTCTGACCATTGTGCAGCGGATTCTCCTTTATTCGATTGTATCCCTTCCTTCGTTATTGTCTGCTTCAGATAATGAGATGCTCACTAAGCTCCCTCTGGAGGATTAAATTTTTGCAGCGATAACAGGACTTGGAGTTCACAGTGCACCGGGGCCAGATGGTTTCCCCGGTATTTTCTTCGTCAAGTTTTGGGAAGTTCTCAAACATGATCTGATTAATGCCGTTCATGAATTTTTTCTGGTTGGATTGGTCCCTGCAACGCTATCTGTCTACTTGACTCTGGTTGTAGGCCTTTCTTTCGCTTTAGGCGGCTATCTTCTTTCTCCTCGTTCTTGGGACTTTCTTTAGGAATGTGTTTGTAATCCTTTATTACCTTTGTTTGGATCCCACCTTGTTCGAATCCTCATCCATTCTCCTTTCGTCTTTCGAAACTTCCTAAAGCACGTTTCTGTAATACCTTTTCCTATAGCATTCGTCTAGAGTCTTCATTCTTCATTGAGCTTTATCCACTTCAATAAGGTATTACACTAGCGTTCTCAATAGCCTTACCAGCCTACGTTGGAAAAGAAGTTATATCCGCTTCCCCGCCCTTGGCTTCTGAATCGGCTGGGGTATCATCTTAAGCTCTTTTTGGGTGTTGACGTAGGTCTTTCCGGTGTGAGAGTCAGCGGTGTAGGCCCTCTGTGAAATGGGCGGGCTGTGGAATCAGGAAGAAGGAAATACGCCTTCTCGAGCCGGTGGAATCTCCTAGATAGGGAGGCGAGAGAGAGAAAGATCCGATCGACTTTCCGAGATAGCCTTCATGTTCTTTTATTTCCCAGGGGGAATTGAAAGATAAAAAGACGGAACACTTTTATGAACTTATCGATGCAACAAAGGCTTTGTTTGTGCATTTCAATTGAAAATAGACTCTCTTTTTATTGGATTGTAAGTATACTATTTACTCAAATAGACCAGGAGGTTTACCCTTATTCATACAGATGCGATCCCTTTATATTAACCTGGTTGGACGGATAAAGCAATCATAGGCCAAGAGGGTACGCATCATCCTCAACGGAAACGGAAGAAGGCCTGAATACGACAATGTGCGTGCTTTGCTTCACACGTGACAGCATCCCTCTCTCTCAATATGTAGCAGAATGAGATGGATTCGGCTACGAAGTGACGTGTGGGGCCGTCATCAAGGTCACGGGACCAGGCCCTTTTTAATTAAGTTAAGGGGAAGAAGGAAAGAGGACAACCTACACGGGAGTGAGACTGTAAACCACAGAAGTGGTGGATACCAGCAAAAAGCGCCAGATGCTAAAGTTGCAAGCAAAGTCGCACTGAGACTGAGAACACCAACGGAACACTCTCTTACCCCCACTGACCTGCTAGTGTGCAATGACGACCGGCCCGAAAGCTACTCGATTTTCTTTTCTTAGCTGCTCTGGATTCTATTCTAGATGCTACTTATTTACGATGTTTTCTTTCACAAACAAGGTAGCGCATCTATATAGCATAGCTGAAAGCAGACAAAAAGATGTCACACTAAGAAAGCAATCCAATCAGGAACAAGGTATTTATGGACATGCGGACTAACTGCTCTGACATTCCAGTTTTTTGAAATGAATCTTCGGACCTTCTCAAAGTACGTCATTCTTAGTATTCCAATCGAAGGTTGAAGTGAAGTTTCATAAAGCCTCCTTAGTTTAGTGAATCTAAGCCGCGCGTGGGTGGACAAATTCCATCGTCGTAAGGCGTAAGGGAGAGGCTCTCTGACTAAGGACGTAGCTAGAAGATCTACTACTAGTGCTTTAGCCATAGTCTTCCTTTGTCTCTGCAGGATCTATTGATGGATCATGAGCATAAGAATAAGACAAGACTTATTATCTTAGGAATAGACTGACTGAGTTCACCTCCCAACCAAGATGAGATATGCCGCTTAAGTACCAATAGTGAGAGAGGCTGGTATCGGCTAAGTTCAGTGTAAAGCGGGTTACGGAATCCGATTTCCATTCTTTGTTCTATAGTTCCAATGTACAATCTTCTAGGCTATCAAGCATGATATCATGAGACAAAAAAAAGCACCCCTAATGGATTGATCTGAACCTCTGAGTCTTCCTATCGTTCGATGGAAAGCTCGATAAATGGCATTCCACTACTATTGTATTGGTTGGTCTTGTGTCCCATCATGGCGGTACCTTATATTCTCTTCTACACCGGTATAGCAACTAAAAGAAAGCGGCTTAAAAAGAAGAGCCCCAGTTAGAGTTCAAAAGGATACGAGTAACCAAAAGTACGGTTAGACTGATAATCACTCGTTTCAAAAGAGAGAAAAAGAAAATGCTGAAAAAGTTCCGATTCATCATTGTGTAATGCCAATTCGTATTCTTTGCGGCTGGTTCTGAACGCGTGTGGACTACTGGGATGCCTTTCAGTGTCAACAGGGGAACGACCCCTATTATCGAGCGCGAACGACCTCTTTTCCTTCTGCCTAGGTCTGCTTCAACGAGCCTCGCTACTTCATGGAGTGAAAGGGGCCTCCAAGTAAAGACGACCGAGGGAACCGCCTGCCTAGCAACATCTTTTCTGAGTAAGTGACTCCCCTTTTCCGGAGAAAGAAAAAGAAAGAGCCCTTATTCGGATTCGAACCGATTAAGCCTATTTCTTAGGGCTTCAAGAGCGTGACTCTTTTTTTTTTTATATACAAAATGGAAAGTCTAGTTTGCCACAAGGCGTGCAAGCAGACACACCGGATAGCCCCTGGGAACTACACTGGAGGGACTACTGAGGAATATCCTACCTGGCACGATCAACGTAGGAATTTATGACACCTAGAGTATATGGCCCATACGGAGCAGAGGATATCCGTGCAAAAGAATAAGCTCGGTACGAAATTCAAAAAGAAAGCTAGTATGACTGAGCTTGAATGTAGGATCGGGAAAAAGGCTGGAGAAAGAGCAAGGTTCGGAAACTCCGGCGGTATATCAATTAAGCAATATGAGAAGTGGGCAGAAATAAACCAGCGGCTAGGGAACACATTTACATTTATGGCCGATGAGATGGGTAAACTCAGAAAAGGCCCTGCAAGCTCATCTGAATAAGACGACTACTCAGCTCAGAGAGTCGGAAACCAGAAACAATGCTCTTCAGGTGACTTTGGACGACTTAGCTCAACGCACAAACTATGACAGAAGAATGTGAAAGGCTAGCGATTGAGTGCCAGAGGCTAAAGTCCAATGCAGAATATATTTGAATTGCTTTACCAAGATCCTTAGCTGATAAAGAGAATCTTCAAAGCCATGGGCCACCTCTCTCTTATATACACTATTCTTACCTTCTAGAATAAGAAAATATATCACCTCTAAACAAGTTGATGACTTAGAGTTTCGGGGAATGTCATTCTTCTTCCTTTGTTTTGTCGGGTATGAAGCACTTAATCCAATAGTAATAGAAAGACCCCAGAACAGCTTTCACGAATGAATCCGACCAAGGTTCTTCTTTAAGGTGCCATACCATTGATTTAATTAGCAAATGCCCCCAAAGAGAAACCGAGCCCTGCCAACTAGAATATGTGTGCCATTAAGGCAATGAAAAGGAAGCAGTAGCATTAACAGGAGCAGTAGGACTGGGGGAGACAGATATTGAATGAACGGAAAGGCTCGTTGATACCTTTACGCCGACATGAAATCGATTTGCTTTGGCTGATAGCTGTGACAAGGAAGAAGCGGTTCTTGTTTTCGAATCAGCAGTTTTCGCAATTGAAGAAGAACTAGTCCGACCTTTTTTTGCTATGCCCTGAGGGATAAAACCTTGAAAGCGGAACTCGAATGTCCTCATCCTCATAAACCATCCCTCAAGACTAAGAATAGCACGCCTAATTCCGTATGAATACCCTTCCCTCTTTCTTGCTTGTAGGTTGACTATTTGCCGGTTTAGCGCGTTCGGAAGCCAAACGAGTCGGGTCGACAAGAGGTTTAATCACTGGCCATTTTGATCCTTTGGAACAACTCTTTGAATTTAAAGGAAGAAGGCAAGCTAGCCTATTTAGTAAGTGCAGGCTGGAAGTGGTGTTCTCCTGTTGGCTCTTTAATCAGTCATTTATTGTCCTTCCTGCTGGCGAAGCAAGGATATCAGCTAGTAGCGGAAGGGATTAGGTTAGGTGCTTTACATTCAAAAGATTGCCTTATTGGCGGGGATTGATTCTTCCATCATTCAACCCATAAACATCAAAATGATAGTCAAAACCAGCTAGCCCACCTCAATAGGTGCCTTTTCAAGACCTACCTGTGGAGTGTTGAATAGTACATCGTTCAACTAGTGAATAGCTTACTAAGAGAAAGAGAGGTTCATAAACATATATAGGATTGAGAACTAAAAGACTTCGTCTTCAGAAAGAGCTCTTAACTCCAAACTTTAGCGGTTAACTAATGCCTTTTCACTACGGTTGACAGCTAGCTTTATTTAGGATCGAATCAAAGGGGCATATCTTTACTAGGTTATGATTCGCATCTCGAAAGAAATGCATTGATAAAGGATCTCACCTTACTCTAAGAAGTAAGCAAGTAAACCCTCAAAGTGCACAAGAGCTAAGCCTACTTCTCTAGCTACTTTCCTTACTGATTCTTACTACTGTGCTTCGTCGTAAAAGAAAGGTATACTTAGGAACAGGGGAAGCGATTGAAGAATAAGCCAAATACTCATTGCAGGGTGGCGCTGGACTAGGGCTTACTCGGCCTCATAGATCATGATGGTCAAGCCCTTTCTGTTGAAGAAGAAAGAGATTGACGAGTATGAAAGATGAGACAATCGATTTGGACCAATACGTATTCCAATTTCGATTTAGGCAGTGAAA